TATCCCATTTTTAAATTGATTTATTCTGCCGCAGCAAATGCTAGTCACAATAGGGGTTTCAACAAAGCGAATTTAATCATTAGCAAAGCCGAGATCAACGAGGGTACTGTCATGAAAAGATTAAAACCTCGAGCTCGAGGACGTAGTTATCCGATAAAAAGACCTACCTGTCATATAACTATTGTATTGAAAGATATATCCGTAGATGAAAATCTCAATAATTAAGTATATAGATAGAATCTATCGTGATAAATATCTTATAGCGGGGTAGTATGGGTCAAAAAATAAATCCACTTGGTTTCAGACTTGGTACAACCCAAAGTCATCATTCTCTTTGGTTTGCACAACCAAAAAGTTATTCCGAGGGTCTCCAGGAAGATCAAAAAATCCGGGATTGTATCAAGAATTATGTACAAAAAAATAAGAGAATAGTCGAGGGAATTGCACGTATAGAGATTCAAAAAAGAATCGATCTGATCCAGGTCATAATCCATATGGGATTCCCAAAGTTGTTAATAGAGGATAGACCGCGAGGAATCGAAGAATTACAGATCAATGTACAAAAAGAGTTTAATTCTGTGAACCGAAAACTCAACATTTCTATCACAAAAATTGCAAGACCTTATGGACAACCTAATATTCTTGCAGAATATATAGCCGGACAATTAAAAAATAGAGTTTCATTTCGAAAGGCAATGAAAAAGGCTATTGAATTAACTGAACAAGCAGATACAAAAGGAATTCAAATACAAATTGCAGGGCGTATTGACGGAAAAGAAATTGCACGTATCGAATGGATCAGAGAAGGTAGGGTTCCCCTACAAACCATTCGAGCTAAAATTGATTATTGTTCCTATACAGTTCGAACTATCTATGGGATATTAGGCATCAAAATTTGGATATTTATAGAAGAGAAATAATGATCCTTTCCTTGTCTTTCCGCTCTTTCCAGCTATCCAGTTATGATGGAACAAAAAATGACAAACTCTCTCATTTTTTCCCTTCAATCAAAAATGAGCCATTCTAATTCTTTTCTTAATTCTTCTTTTCTTAATTCTATAGGGTTGAATAAAAATTCGATTAACCATTTGGTATAATTGCTATGCTTAGTGTGTGATTCGTTGATTTTTTTAGGATAGGGCTAGGGCTAGAATTCAAAAAAGGACTGCCCATGGTATAAACTACTAACTATAGAACTAATAACCAGCCCATTGCTTCGTATTATCTGGATCCAAGGAAGCAGTCATTATATGATGTATTGATCATATCGTTGTAGCAACTGAAATGTTTTTTGGATAAATAAAAAATCAATCTGATTATAGGTTGTGAAGCGAAAATAAAGGGGTGTGGATAAACGGAAGGGTGAAAGAAAGAGAGAAAGAGAATATCAATGATATATGATTCCAATATATATGTATGGTCTATGAATCATCTCATAAAAAGCAGTGTAATAAAGCATCAATTCAATACTGAAACCATAATTAGACGAATCTGGTTCATAGGAAAAAAAAATAAAGAGCCTAGAGTCAATAAAGACTGAGGAGATTGACTCAGGAACAAATTTCATTAGGAGCTTCATTGCAAAGTTCGGGCCTAGCCATTAATCGAGAAGCGATGGGAACGACGAAACCTGTGACTGCAAAAGATTCTATTGAAAAGGAATCCTAATGCTTCATTGGGTGGGATGGCGGAACGCACCAGGAACCGATTCATTTATTCTGAGAGGTCGTGGGCTGGCCCTACGAATGAAACAGATATCGAAAGAGTAAATATTCGCCCGCGAAAGCCTTCTTATTGGATTTGGATTGAAAAAATTTCTGCGATTCGATAAAGGGAAAAATAAAGATTCGTTATAAAACATTCTCTAAAAAAAGAAATTGTCTAGTTGTATATACAAACAAGATCCACAAATTCCTACATGAGAGATTAAATCTCAAAAACCCTACGATTCAGTTTAATTGAATCGTTTCATTCGCGAGGAGCTGGATGAGAAGAAACTCTCATGTCCAGTTCTGCAGTAGAGATGGAATTTACAAATTCCCATCAATTATAACCCCAAAAGAACCAGATTCCGTAAACAACATAGAGGAAGAATGAAGGGAATATCTTATCGGGGCAATCGTATTTGTTTCGGCAGATACGCTCTTCAAGCACTTGAACCCGCTTGGATCACATCTAGACAAATAGAAGCGGGGCGACGAGCAATGACACGATATGCGCGTCGTGGTGGAAAAATATGGGTACGTATTTTTCCAGACAAACCCGTTACAGTAAGACCTACGGAAACACGTATGGGTTCGGGCAAAGGATCTCCCGAATATTGGGTATCTGTCATTAAACCGGGTCGAATACTTTATGAAATGGGTGGAGTATCAGAAATTGTAGCTAGAGAAGCTATTTCAATAGCTGCGTCCAAAATGCCCATACGAACCCAATTCGTTATTGCGGGATAGGGATGTAAAACCAAAAGAAAGATATTTTTGTAGTAAAAAAAAATTAAAAATTGCTGCTTTATTTATTTTTAGACAAAAAATATTTATTTTTTTTCCTTCACCCTTTGCTTTGAAAGAACAGATAAAAAAAAATGATTCAACCTCAGACCCATTTGAATGTAGCGGACAACAGCGGGGCTCGAGAATTGATGTGTATTCGAATCATAGGAGCTAGTAATCGCCGATATGCTCATATTGGTGACGTTATTGTTGCTGTAATCAAAGAAGCAGTGCCCAATATGCCTCTAGAGAGATCAGAAGTAATCAGAGCTGTAATTGTACGTACATGTAAAGAACTCAAACGTGACAACGGTATCATAATACGATATGATGACAATGCGGCGGTTGTCATTGATCAAGAAGGAAATCCAAAAGGAACTCGAGTCTTTGGTGCGATTGCTCGGGAGTTGAGACGATTGAATTTTACTAAAATAGTTTCATTAGCTTCTGAGGTATTATAAATACTAATAAATGAGACCATGATCATATTATGATTATTATGATATATTAATATCATATATGATAATAATATAAATATATAAGAAATAATATAAATATAATAAATATATAAGAATAGGAATATAAATTCTAGATATAGTGTAGAATAAGATATCTGAAATAGATTAATTAACTTAGTAGATTAGATTGTGTCTCACGCATATACCTTTAAAAATGCATCATAAACATAAATAATAAAAACAGAGCATGTTGATTATATCAAAATTCGGGGCACCAATAATTATAATTTGTCATGGGTAGAGACACTATTGCCGACGTAATAACTTCTATACGAAATGCTGACATGAATAAAAAAGGAAGAGTTCGAATAGCATCCACTAATATCACTGAAAACATTGTGAAAATACTTCTACGAGAAGGTTTTATCGAAAACGTGAGGAAACACCGGGAAAACAACAAATATTTCTTGGTTTCAACCCAGCAACCTAGAAGGAATAGGAAGGGGCCATATAGAACTATTTTAAAACGTATCAGCCGACCCGGTTTACGAGTCTATTCTAACTATCAACGAATTCCTAGGATTTTAGGTGGAATGGGTATTGTAATTCTTTCTACTTCTCGAGGTATAATGACAGATCGCGAGGCTCGACTAGAAGGAATCGGAGGGGAAGTTTTGTGTTATATATGGTGATCCTTCTCGTATCCGAATTAGATCCGTAACTTCCTATTTGTTTGTGAAAAAAAAAGAGGAAGGGCGGGTTGTCTAATATCACTCTTCCTCCATTAGTTGATACTTCAAGGGGGTTACCTGGAATGAAAGAACAAAAATGGATTCATGAAGGTTTAATTACTGAATCACTTCCCAACGGTATGTTCCGGGTTCGTTTAGATAATGAAGATCTGATTCTAGGTTATGTTTCAGGAAAGATCCGACGTAGTTTTATACGGATACTACCGGGAGATAGGGTCAAAATCGAAGTAAGTCGGTATGATTCAACCAGAGGACGTATAATTTATAGACTCCGTAACAAAGATTCCAACGATTAGGTGCTTTTTTCAACATGCCTTTCTTTCATAGGGATACAATTCGCGGTTCAAAATTTCAAGAGACTTATTTTCTTCCAAGGAGTAGATTCAAAATTAAGGTAAGGAATGACAAATATGAAAATAAGGGCTTCTGTTCGTAAAATTTGTGAAAAATGTCGACTGATCCGTAGGCGGGGACGAATTATAGTAATTTGTTCCAACCCAAGACATAAACAAAGACAAGGATAATCTTTCTAAAATAAAAAGGGACTCTCTAAAGGACCTGATGTACAAATAAAGGATCTGTTTTGACATGAAATGGATATATCCGTATATCTCTGACTCATATTTATGAGATGATAAAATATGGTAAAACCTATACCAAGAATTGGTTCGCGTAGGAATGGACGTATTAGTTCACGTAAGAATGGACGTAGAATACCAAAGGGAGTTATTCATGTTCAAGCAAGTTTCAACAATACCATTGTGACTGTTACAGATGTAGGAGGTCGGGTGGTTTCTTGGTCCTCCGCCGGTGCTTGTGGATTTAAGGGCACAAGAAGAGGGACACCTTTTGCTGCTCAAACCGCAGCAGGAAATGCTATTCGTACAGTGGTGGATCAGGGTATGCTACGAGCAGAAGTCATGATAAAGGGTCCCGGTCTCGGAAGAGATGCAGCATTACGAGCCATTCGTAGAAGTGGTATACTATTAAGTTTCGTACGGGACGTAACTCCTATGCCACATAATGGGTGTAGACCTCCTAAAAAAAGACGTGTGTAAAAATAGGAACTGAAGATATTTCAAGAGAAAGAAACGATTCAATGATCTGATCAAATAAGATTACTATGGTTCGAGAGGAAGTAGCAGTATCTACTCGTACACTAGAGTGGAAGTGTGTTGAATCAAGAGCAGACAGTAAGCGTCTTTATTATGGACGTTTTATTCTGTCTCCGCTTATGAAAGGTCAAGCCGATACGATAGGCATCGCAATGCGAAGGGCTTTACTTGGAGAAATAGAAG